AGAAGATGAGGGGTTTTTGATCAATCTTTACTTCAACTTTACCTGTTATATCACATAAACAATTTTCTATTTTTAGTTGGGAGAGATGGCTGAGTGGACTAAAGCGGCGGATTGCTAATCCGTTGTACGATTTTTATTTATACCGAGGGTTCGAATCCCTCTCTCTCCGCTATCCCTCATCACTGGATCCCTTGATTAAAATAGTTAATGGAATAAAGAATTCCTAAAAAAAGCAAAGCTAAAAATGTCTTATGTTTATTCTTCACGTCCTGGATTACGTCCTGGATCATTAGATAAGAATCCGAAGATGAAGAGAGAAACAAAGAATATCACTACTGTATAAACGAAGAGTTTGAGAGTAAGCATTACAAAATCTCCAAGATATCATTTTTTTTAGGGGAATAGATTACCCATTTTTTTCGTACCGCATATGCTATAATGAAGTGTGTGTTTTTTTTTTTTTTCAAAAAATCATTAATTTAGGAGAATATTGAAGATTTCATCGAAAACTTACAGCAGCTTGCCAAACAAAGGCTAAGAGAAAAAAGAATAGAGGTATGATAGGCATAATGTCTATGAGTGGATTGAAAAAAGCATAAGCCTCGGGCAATTTGGCGAAGAAAAAACTACTCGAACTCAAATAAGGGATAGAATTAAGACAGATACAGATTAAACTAAAGATATTAAGCATAACAAAAATTTCGTTCTTGTAGATTAGATAATTTAATTTTGATTGAGTCATTTTTATAATATAAGGTAAAAATGAAAAAGGCAGGCAAAAAAATCCTTCTTTATTCTTTGAACTATCCCAAATCAAAAACCCCTTTCAATTCTCAAACGAGAATACAAAGAATTATACTTTCATACAATATCTTAATTGAATTCAATGTAATGATCAATGAATTTTTTGATTCTATCTCTTCATGTATAGAAACCTAGCAACAATATATTACATACTAGAATTGACGAATAACCAATACTAAATATAATATTAGTATTTATTAGTGTTGAATATAAATTTAAATGGGGCGTGGCCAAGCGGTAAGGCAACGGGTTTTGGTCCTGTTACTCGGAGGTTCGAATCCTTCCGTCCCAGACCCTTTCTGCTATAAAAAGCAGATTGGATCACATTGTTTCCAACATTAAACAGAAAATTGTTAAAGAGAACAATCTTTCGTTCTGAATTCTTAGAATGATTCTTAAGAATTTTTTTTTGTTTCTTACAAACAGAATCAAGTGTCAAATGCAGTTGGAAATAAAGATCTTTATTTTTAACTTAATTTTTAAGATATAAATCTTTGCTTTGGTATTCCAAGAAGTACAATAAATCTATATATTATCGATAAACTTTCCAACCTTCGTGGGTCATTGGAATAGTTTATTTGATTAAAAACAGATTTTATTCTGGAATTGGGAATTCATTAGAGCCCCTTTCTTTGAGGTTTTTAATTTATTTGTTCAATAAAAAAAGGGATCCTTCCTGAGTAAGACTTTTCCATAAAGTAAGAAAAGGAAAATATTATTATATATTTAATATTATATATTTAATTTTATATATTTAATTTATAAAGACTATTTATAGATAGATATAATATAAAATCAAAACTATACGGCCGGCCATATCATAATATATAATAATATATACATATATCCGTTGATCCAATGACTATTCATGATTTCATATTGAATCAATTCCATATCAGTTTGAAATTAAATAAGAGAAATGTTATGGTAAAACTTCGTTTGAAACGATGTGGTAGAAAGCAACGTGCGACTTGAAGGACATGATTGACTGTGGATTCTTACATCCGCCATTTTCTATAAGAATGAAGATGCTCTTGGCTCGACATAGTTTGTTCTTTTTACTAGGAACCTAATTTGTGTTGGATTCTAATCTAAATAAAAAGTACATGATGAAGCTCGAGCAAAAAGTATTGAGATTCATTTATCGGGGGGAAGAATCTAGGGTTAGTGACAATAAAAATCAATAAGTTGAACCAACTTTGTAAATATATTCTCGATAATATATATTTATAATATAAATTTATAAATTATATAAATTGAAAAGGGTTAAAATTCAAACAAGTTTGAAATAAAAAAGAAAATAAGTAATATTTGTCGGAATTCATAAAACTATATTTGATCAAAAGTGTATCACAAGGGAATCAATCTCTCTTATTTTTTTCTATAGTAAAGAAATAAGAGAAAAAACAAAAGGTATGTTGCTGCCCTTTTGAAAGGAGTAAGGATCACCGAAGTAATGTCTAAACCCAATGATTTCACAAAACAAAGATAAAGGATTCCGGAACAAGGAAACACTATTTTTAATTGTCTCAACAATTGGATCAAAATGCGTAATAAAAATTGATTCGAGACAAACAAAAGAGGTTAGAGACGGCTCAATAAATATCTAAGGATTTCCTCAGAATTACCCAACTTGAGTTATGAGTACGAATGAGATCTTTTTAACTTTCGTAAGGAAAGAGGAAGAAAAAACCACTTTAATCAGAATTATTTATTCAGTATTTTATGGATATATTTGTCGTTATATACAGAAATTAGAATCATTTTTTCTCGAGCCGTATGAGGATAAAACCTCCTATACGTTTCTAGGGGGGGCATTGTTTATCTACATCTATCCCGATGAGCCATCTATCGAATCGTTGCAATTGATGTTCGATCCCGAAGAGAAGGAAGAGATCTTCGGAAGGTAGGTTTTTACGATCCGATAAAGAATCAAACCTATTCAAATGTTCCCGCTATTCTATATTTCCTTGAAAATGGCGCTCAACCCACAGTAACTGTTCATGATATTTTAAGGAAGACAGAATTATTTAAAGAAGGAATATTGGGTTAACTGTTAATTAAATTAATTGAATAAAAAAGAGAGGGGACTAGCATCTATCTTTGTATAATTATTTTTCCATAATTTGTTTGCTCTTTTTTTTGCTCACTTATTATTTTATTATTTATTGTTATTGTAGGAATTTAATTTACCGACAAAGACAGGGTCAATTTTGGTTATTGTACCTCTTTTGATTGAATCAACTCGATATTTTTCTCTACCCTGCCTTTATTTATTTTTGCATTCAAATTTATTTTTTTATTTATATTGTGCCAATCTAACACAAGGCCTTAATTTGATTTATTTAGAATTTTTTTCTCGGCATTCTATTCATATTGACAATGGTGTACCGAACAAATATAATTTGATCATAGATAAATAAAATGGATCTGTTTATTCCTTTCCTGCCTTATATTTATTTTTCCTTCGTTTTAGCCTTAGTCACCTTAGTCATAAGGATGTGTTTACTGAATTTACTGGTATACAAGACGTAAAAAAAAAAAAAAAAATGGAGTGGATTGATTGGTGTTTATAATTGATTAAAAAAATCTTTCTTTTAAATTTGATTTGTTGCTAGTTCAATCTTTTATTTTGGCGGGATGGGATCAATTTTTTTTTTTTTTTTTTTTATCATATCTACAATCCGGGTTGCTAACTCAACGGTAGAGTACTCGGCTTTTAAGTGCGACTATGATCTTTTACACATTTGGATGAAGCAACGAATTCGTCCAGACTATTGGTAGAGTCTATATAAGACCACGACTGATCTTAAAAGGTAATGAAGGAAAAAATAGCATGTCGTAATAATTTTTTTTATTAAAATTAAAATAGAACTTTTAATTTATCCTTAACTGTATATATATATTATTAATTGTTTTTATTTTTGGAAGGAGACAAAAGAAATTTACAGTTGGGTCTAGTGAATAAATGGATATCGTCTTTTAGCCCAAATTTTGGTAAAACAAAAAGCAACGAGCTTATATTCTTAAAATTGGAATAATTACCCGATCTAATTTGGATGTTAAAAATAGATTAGTGCCAGTGCAGAAAAAGGTTTTTATGCGAGTGAATCATTTATTATTTTTATTTCTTTATGAAAAAAATCCTAACTATTCTCTTTGGAGACGGATGTGTAGAAGAAACAGTATACTGATAAAGTAAAGAGAATCTAATTTTTTCCAAAATCAAAAGAGCGATCAGGTTGCAAAAATAAAGGATTTTTTACTCTCTTGTAATTTTAACAAAGGATAAAACCTATTGTATAGAAAAGGAGAGGAAAAGGATCCTGTTGATTGGATTCTAGGTCTCCGGGGTCTATCTTTATTTCTTAACTATATATACTGTAATTATATACCCTGTTCGGACCATATTGCACTATGTATCATTTGATAACCCAAGAAATGCCTCCTGTCTTGTGTCTCTGTTTCAAGTAGAAAAATGTAAATGGAAGAATTACAAGGGTATTTAAAAAAAGATAGATCTCCGCAACAACACTTTCTATATCCGCTTCTCTTGCAGGAGTATATTTACACACTTGCTCATGATGATAGTTTAAATGGTTCGATTTTTTACGAACCGATCGAATTTATTGGTTATAACAATAAATTTAGTTTAGTACTTGTAAAACGTTTAATTATTCGAATGTATCAACAGAATTTTTTGATTTATTTGGTTAATGATTCTAATCAAAATAGATTCGATGGACACACCAATTATTTTTATTCTCATTTTTTTTATTCTCAAATGGTATCAAAGGGTTTTTCAGTCATTGTGGAAATTCCATTCTCGCTACGATTAGTATCTTCCTCCGAAGAAAAAGAAATACCAAAATCTCAGAATTTAGGGTCTATTCATTCAATATTTCCTTTTTTAGAGGACAAATTATCTCATTTAAATAATGTTTCAGATATACTAATACCCCATCCTATCCATTTTGAAATTTTGGTTCAAATCCTTCAATGCTGGATTCAAGATATTCCTTCTTTACATTTATTGCGATTCTTTCTACATAAATATCAGAATCTGAATAAAACTATTTATGTTTTTTCAAAAGAAAATAAAAGACTATTTTGGTTCCTGTACAATTCTTATGTATCTGAATGCGAATTTTTATTAGTTTTTTTTCATAAACAATCCTGTTATTTACGATCAACAT